TTGGGATTGTAGTTCAATTGGTTAGAGCACCGCCCTGTCAAGGCGGAAGCTGCGGGTTCGAGCCCCGTCAGTCCCGACGGATCCAATAACCAACAAAAGAAAAAGAAAGGTATTTTAGAACTTAACCCCTTTATGTCCGTTTTTCATCTATTTTTGTCTATTTCTTTTTGGTTTTTTTGTAACCAATGGAAGTGTAAAAGAAAAAGAAAAGTGGTCAGATGAGACTTCCTTAGATGATTGATTGTACAAGAAAAACTTTAGTTTATGGGAAAAAGAATGATATCTTGATTAGATCACAAATTTATCTAATAGATTTTTTTATTCAGTATGGATAAAAGATTCTCCTATGTTATACTATTCAATTTGCGATGGCGAATTGATATGAGAGTTCATATATTGTTATTCATGATATTAATCCGATTCAATATCATAAAAATGGAAGACATTCCATTGAATTTACAGGTGACATTTTAATCATCTCTATGGGATTAAATCCCGAGTTATTGCGAACTAAAAAAATGATGAAATTATGGAAGTAAATATTCTTGCATTTATTGCTACTGCGCTCTTCATTCTAGTTCCTACGGCTTTTCTACTTATCATTTATGTAAAAACGGTCAGCCAAAATGATTAGTTTGAATAAAACTTAACTTCTTCGTTCTTTATTAATGAGTGAAAAATGGAAATAAAGTATTCCAATTTCGTTTCTTAACTGAAAAAAGCAGGCTATAATCATCAGTATTCGATTTGATAGCAGTATGGTAGAAAGAAATATATATTTCTTTCTACTATACTATTTTACTATTTTTTAGTATTAGATTATTCGTTTTTTTGTCGTGTATAAAGTTGTACTATACTAAAGATACAGACTTAATTTAATATTTTTACTAATCTATAATACTAATAATACTAATCTATAATATGTATCCCCATATATGTTATGTACATATTGATCCTAATTCTATGTTTTGCTACATCTAGTTGATCGATTTTTATTGATATTGATTATGATCAATCCGAAATAATCGAAAGGTAATTCTTACTTTTCTTTTACCGTTCCAATTATTAGCTTTCGACTTATTTCAAAAAAGTCCTAGAATCCGCCGAAAGAATCAAAGAAAGAAAAAAAGGTATGTATCAATTTACAAATTTTTTTAGCATTCTCAATCCAAGAGAAAAGTCATTTAATTGATCGACTGGTTGATATATGATCAACCGAGTTCTGTGGTATGGAAACTTCATAGAAGTTCTACAAAAAAATCTCGTACATTATTTTAATTTAAGACTTAAACCAGGATATGAAATGAATCGATAAAGCATAAATCCATTTGAGAAAATGATAAAATAAGTGATAAGTGTCCAATCTGTAATGCAACCAAGATCTTATGATGTGTATTGTATATTTTTTGTTGAACAACAACTATGCCTATGTTCTTTCCTCTAGAAAGTACGTATCTGATTACTTTACGATTCTACTAATAAGAGAATGGCTTTATCGTGGCTTTTTTTATGAGGAGAAAGCAAAACATAACGAAACGGCCTGTTGTTCTCCATATAATTTGGATCGGAGCCTGCTCGGTGAAAGTTAGTAAAAAGGCATTTGAAAAACATTTTCTATTATCTAAAATTTCTTTTAAAAAAATAAACATAACCAAAGGCATTTTTGAAATATCTGTTTGATTTACATTAGTATCTTTTAAAAAACTTTACGGCATAATCTATAAAACAATTCATAAGGTTTGATTCCTCAACTAAAAACTCAATTAGTTAAAATTAGCTAAGTTAAGTCGTATTTCTAGAGTCCACTTCTTCCCCATACGACAAGTGAAAGAGAAAATGTAAAGACTACCATTAAAGCAGCCCAAGCGAGACTTACAATATCCATGTGAATTTTGTCCCCTATTTCTATGAATATTCAGGAATTATTCCATTATTGTTTACTAATAATAGTGAAATCAATGGTACAGAGTCAAAAAAATTGTCGGAATATTTCTTAATTTAATCAACCAACCCCAAAAATTCACATACCTATAATCCTACATGATTTTTAAGAGTCTATTTCGTTGGTTACTGAAAAGAAGTTTTGTCAATCCAATCTTAATTGAATACCTGAGTACTAAGAGATTCTTTTGAGTTTGTATACAAATTATATCCCGCTTTTCTTCAATTACAATTACTAACTACTAATTAGTTAGGATATTACTTCGCACCGAATTGACTGCAAGAGGAGTGTAAGGGAATCAAGAAGTTTTGATAACCCTTACACTCCTAATGCTTACTAAAAAATTGACTTGAATTCTAAATACAAAGATTTACAGCCCACTAAATGCTTAGAATCAAGTACGTATCAAGAGACCCTAATTAGGCTATTTCCTTTTTTAGGCGACACCCGGATTTGAACTGGGGAATAAAGGATTTGCAGTCCTCCGCCTTACCACTCGGCCATGCCGCCAAAATATATATATATGAAAAGATTACCTTTTGGGGGTGGATTAATGACCTTTTTTATTGTACTTGCGTTTTGAATCACATTTCCTTCCTACTAACAAAAACTTTTTTTATCCATACCAAAAACTATCGACTTTCAATCACAAAAGTAAAAAGTCATAAGAAATTGGAACCATTAACTATTTTTTAATTCATGAACGAGTCTTAGACTCTGACTTCAAATCATGTTTCCTTAATGACATAATAAAATCCAAATGGTAAATAATAATTATTATTGCGTTTTTTCAATAAAAAAAATATTTATTTCGATTTTCATTTTTATTTTTCTCCATTTCAATTATAGCAACAATTATGCATATATGTAAACCCCGAAACCATAACAGAAATTACACAGCCAATTGCTTATCTTATATACGATATATAGATAGATATCGGGGCACGTATTTAAATTGATTATTTACTAACTATAACCCGCTTTGCTTTACAATATAAACGTCTATTACGAATTCTACAAATATAGTCCTAATTTATATCTTTTCTCCGCAAATCGGTTTTTTTTACAAAAAACCGATAGATAAAGGTATTAAATAATAAAAAAAACTCTATATTGTTTTTCATTATTCTTATCTCGGTGAAGGGATCAATTCCTGTGATCTGGTTCTTTTTTAGTATCCAATCGGAGTAATCGGAGTAATATCATAATAATGGTAGAAATGGAATCGCATTAAAGAAATCGAATTAAGCAATTCTTTTTATTTTAAAAGAATGTTTTCTCAAATTCTTTCCTCTTGTATCTCTTGCAAATTTCAATTTGAGTCTGAGTAGCAAAAGTTATGTATTCCTCCGTTCATACGTATTTCATATATTCCATATATGGAATGGCTGTGTCAAATTTTATGTGATTTGGTAAACAGAATATAAATTCCATCCGAACTAGATCGATCGATATTATTCAATAAAGAATGAACCAAAACTGGGATTTTTAAACAAATGAGGAATTGGTTTCAAATGTTACGAGAGGTAAATGCACTGATGTCTACAATACCTGGGTTTAATCAGATACAATTTGAAGGATTTGGTCGGTTCATCGAGCAGGGCTTACCGGAAGAGCTTTATAAGTTTCCAAAAATTGAAGATACAGAGCAAGAAATTGAATTTCAATTATTTGTGGAAACATATCAATTGGTAGAACCCGTGATAAAAGAAAAGGATGCTGTGTATAAATCACTTACATATTCTTCTGAATTATATGTATCCGCAGGATTGCTTTGGAAAACCGGCAGGGAGATGCAAGAACAAACAATTTTGCTTGGAAACATTCCGCTAATGAATTCCCTGGGAACTTTTATAGTAAATGGAATATACAGAATTGTGATCAATCAAATATTGCAAAGCCCCGGTATTTATTACCGGTCGGATTTGGACCATAACGGAATTTCGGTCTATACCGGCACCATAATATCAGATTGGGGAGGAAGATCAGAATTAGAGATTGATAGAAAAGCAAGGATATGGGCTCGTGTAAGTAGGAAACAGAAAATATCTATTCTAGTTCTATCATCAGCTATGGGTTTGAATCTAAAAGAAATTCTGGATAATGTTTGCTACCCGGAAATTTTCTTGTCTTTCTTGAATGATAAAGAGAAACCAAATTTTGGGTCAAAGAAAAATGCCATTTTGGAGTTTTATCAACAATTTGCTTGTGTAGGGGGGGACCCGGTATTTTCGGAATCTTTATGTAAAGAATTACAAAAAAAATTCTTTCAACAAAAATGCGAATTAGGACGGATTGGTCGACGAAATATGAACCGTCGACTGAATCTTAATATACCCCAAAACAATACGTTTTTGTTACCGCGTGATATATTGGCAGCTACGGATCATTTGATTGGAATGAAATTTGGAATGGGTACACTTGATGATATGAATCATTTGAAAAATAAGCGTATTCGCTCTGTAGCAGATCTCTTACAAGATCAATTCGGATTGGCTCTGGTTCGTTTAGAACATGTGGTTCGAGGAACTATATGTGGAGCAATTCGCCATAAATTAATACCGACTCCTCATAATTTGGTAACGTCAACGCCATTAACAACGACTTATGAATCTTTTTTTGGATTACACCCATTATCTCAAGTTTTAGATCGAACTAATCCATTGACACAAATAGTTCATGCACGAAAATTGAGTTATTTGGGCCCTGGAGGATTGACAGGGCGAACAGCTAGTTTTCGGATACGGGATATCCACCCTAGTCATTACGGGCGTATTTGCCCAATTGACACGTCTGAAGGAATTAATGTTGGACTTATTGGATCCTTAGCAATTCATGCAAGAATTGGTTTTTGGGGGTCTCTAGAAAGTCCTTTTTATAAAATTTCGGAAAGAGCGACAGGGGTACAACTGCTTTTTTTATCACCAAGTAGGGATGAATACTATATGGTCTCAACGGGCAATTCCTTGGCCCTGAATCAAGGTATTCAGGAAGAACAGGTTGTTCCGGCTCGATACCGTCAAGAATTCCTGACTATTGCGTGGGAACAGGCTCATCTTCGAAGTATTTTTCCCTTCCAATTTTTTTCTATTGGAGCTTCCCTCATTCCTTTTATCGAGCACAACGATGCAAATCGAGCTTTAATGAGTTCTAATATGCAACGTCAAGCAGTTCCGCTTTCTAAGTCCGAGAAATGCATTGTTGGAACCGGGTTGGAACGTCAAGCGGCTCTAGATTCAGGGGTTCTCGCTATAGTCGAACATGAGGGAAAGATTATTTATACCGATACTGATAAGATGATTTTATCAGGTAATGGGGATACTCAAAGCATTCCATTAGTTCTGTACCAACGTTCCAACAAAAATACTTGTATGCACCAAAACCCCCGGATTCCGCGGGGTAAATGCATTAAAAAGGGACAAATTTTAGCAGATGGTGCCGCTACAGTTGGGGGTGAGCTAGCTTTGGGAAAAAACGTATTAGTGGCTTATATGCCGTGGGAAGGTTACAATTTTGAAGATGCCGTACTCATTAGTGAGCGTCTTGTTGATGAAGATATTTATACTTCTTTTCACATTCGGAAATATGAAATTCAGACTTATGTAACAAGTCAAGGACCCGAAAGAGTTACAAGTGAAATACCGCATTTAGAAGCCCATTTACTTCGCAATTTAGACAAAAATGGAATTGTGGGGTTGGGATCGTGGGTAGAAACAGGTGATATTTTGGTAGGTAAATTAACACCCCAGATGGCAAAAGAATCTTCGTATGCCCCTGAAGATAGATTATTACGAGCCATACTTGGCATTCAGGTATCCACATCCAAAGAAACTTGTCTAAAACTTCCTATAGGTGGTAGGGGTCGAGTTATTGATGTGAGATGGATCCAGAAAAAAGGGGGCTCTAGTTATAATCCCGAAACAATTCATGTATATATTTTACAGAAACGTGAAATAAAAGTTGGCGATAAAGTAGCCGGACGACATGGAAATAAAGGTATCATTTCCAAAATTTTGTCTAGACAAGATATGCCTTATTTGCAAGACGGAAGACCCGTTGATATGGTCTTTAACCCATTAGGAGTACCTTCACGAATGAATGTAGGACAGATATTTGAATGTTCGCTCGGGTTAGCAGGAGGTCTGCTAGATAGACATTATCGAATAACACCTTTTGATGAGAGATATGAACACGAGGCTTCGCGAAAACTAGTGTTTTCTGAATTATATCAAGCCAGTAAACAAACAGCGAAGCCGTGGATATTTGAACCCGAGTATCCGGGAAAGAGTCGAATATTTGATGGAAGAACAGGGGATCCTTTTGAACAACCTGTTATAATAGGAAATCCTTATATATTGAAATTAATTCATCAAGTTGATGATAAAATCCATGGACGTTCTAGTGGACATTATGCACTTGTTACACAACAACCCCTTCGAGGAAGAGCCAAGCAAGGAGGACAGCGCGTAGGAGAAATGGAAGTTTGGGCTCTAGAAGGATTTGGTGTTGCTCATATTTTACAAGAGATGCTTACTTATAAATCGGATCATATTAAAGCTCGCCAGGAAGTACTTGGTACTACGATTATTGGGGGAACAATACCTAACCCCGAGGATACTCCAGAATCTTTTCGATTGCTCGTTCGAGAACTACGATCTTTGGCTCTGGAACTGAATCATTTCCTTGTATCTGAGAAAACCTTCCAGATTAATAGGATGGAAGCTTAATCGGAATAAATTAGAATTTATCTTCTATGATCGATCAGTATAAACATCAACAACTCAGAATTGGATTAGTTTCGCCTAAACAAATAAGTGCTTGGGCCACAAAAATCCTACCTAATCGAGAGATAGTTGGAGAGGTGACAAAACCTTATACTTTTCATTACAAAACCAATAAACCAGAAAAAGATGGATTATTTTGTGAAAGAATTTTTGGGCCGATAAAAAGTGGAATTTGTGCTTGTGGAAATTATCGAGTAATCAGAAATGAAAAAGAAGACCCAAAATTTTGTGAACAATGCGGAGTCGAATTTGTGGATTCTCGAATACGAAGGTATCAAATGGGCTATATTAAATTGGCATGCCCGGTAACCCACGTGTGGTATTTGAAACGTCTTCCTAGTTATATCGCGAATTTTTTAGATAAACCTCTTAAAGAATTGGAGGGCCTAGTATACTGCGATGTGTGATTTGATCGAAATTATGATTTTACAGATTCGAAATGAGAAACTGTCATCCCATTCAATCCAAGGGGGATGCCCTGACTCTGACATGTCTCTTGGGAGGAGTAACATGACGCTCAGAAGTATGGGTGTATTCAATACTTCTAAATAAAAGGGGAATTGATCCATGGTCGATTTCGTAACAACGAAATATTAATTTATAGTTGTCCCTCGTAAACAAAGACTTTTTTTTGTTTTTGTGGAATTCATTATTCTTTTTCATTTATAAAGAAATTATGTTCACGTAAGCAAGCAAATAGGGTATGGTTACAAGAGTCTATCTGTCGCATATAGGCTTTAATTTAATAATACGTAGTATAACCGTCGAGGTGAA